AACGTTCAAGAAAGGCTCCAGAAGATGTTGATCGTAAATAACAGGATTGTTTATGAAAAAAAACTAATAAAAATTCGCATTCAGATACATAAGAATTGTACAAGAACCAAAATAGTCTTTTATTTTCTTTTGAAAAAACATAAATAGTTTTATTACTCTGAATAGTTTTATTCAGATTCTGATATTTATGTAGAAAGAATCGCAATAAATGTAAAGAGGGAACATCTTGAATCCAACATTGAAGGATTTGAACCAAAATTTCAAAATGGATAGGATGGGGTATTAGTATATCTGAAACATTATTTAAATGAGATAATTTGTCCTCTAAAAAAGGAAATATTGAATGAATAGATCCTAAATTCTGAGATTTTGGTATTTCTTTTTCTTCGGAGGAAGATACTAATCGTAGCGAGAATGGAATTTCCACAATGACTGAAAAACCCTTTGATACCATTTGAGAATAAAAAAAATGAGAATAAAAATAATTGGTGTGTCCACCGAATCCATTTTGATTAGAATCATTAACCAAATAAATCAAAAAATTCTGTTGATACATTCGAATAATTAAACGTTTTACAAGTACTAAACTAAATTTATTGTCATAACCAATAAATTCGATAGGTTCGTAAAAAATCGAACCATTTAAACTATCATCATGAGCAAGTGTGTAAATATACTCCTGCAAGAGAAGCGGATATAGGAAGTGTTGTTGCGGAGATCTATCTTTTTTTAAATACTCTTGTAATTCTTCCATTTACATTTTTCTACTTGAAATAGAAACACAAGACAGGAGGCATTTCTTGGATTATCAAATGATACATAGTGCAATATGGTCCGAACAGGGTATATAATTACAGTATATATAGTTAAGAAATAAAGATAGACCCCGGAGACCTAGAATCCAATCAACAGGATCCTTTTCCTCTCCTTTTCTATAGGTTTTATCCTTTGTTAAAAGAGGGTAAAAAATCCTTTATTTTTGCAACCCGATCGCTCTTTTGATTTTGGAAAAAATTAGATTCTCTTTACTTTATCAGTATACTGTTTCTTCTACACATCCGTCTCCAAGAGAATAGTTAGGATTTTTTTTCATAAAAAAATAAAAAATAATCAATGATTTACTCGCATAAAAACCTTTTTCTGCACTGGCACTAATCTATTTTTAACATCCAAATTAGATCGGGTAATTATTCCAATTTTAAGAATATAAGCTCGTTGCTTTTTGTTTTACCAAAATTAGGACTAAAAGACGATATCCATTTATTCACTAGACCTAACTGTAAATTTCTTTTGTCTCCTTCCAAAAATAAAAACAATTAATAATATATATATATACAGTTAAGTTAAGGATAAATTAAAAGTTCTATTTTAATTTTAATAAAAAAATTATTACGACATGCTGTTTTTTCCTTCATTACCTTTTAAGATCAGTCGTGGTCTTATATAGACTCTACCAATAGTCTGGACGAATTCGTTGCTTCATCCAAATGTGTAAAAGATCATAGTCGCACTTAAAAGCCGAGTACTCTACCGTTGAGTTAGCAACCCGGATTGTAGATACGATAAAAAAAATTTGATCCCATCCCGCCAAAAAAAAAAGATTGAACTAGCAACAAATTAAATTTAAAAGAAAGATTTTTTTAATCAATTATAAACACCAATCCACTAAAATAGGTAGGATTGGATTAAAAAATAATAAATTCTCAAATAAATTCTCATATAGATATATCTAATATCTATAAATCAAAACTTATACCTATTTTTCTCTTGATCCATTCTATTTTTTTTTTTTTTACGTCTTGTATACCAGTAAATTCAGTAAACACATCCTTATGACTAAGATGACTAAGGCTAAAGCGAAGGAAAAAAAAAAAATAAATATGAGGCAGGAATAAACAGATCCATTTTATTTATCTACGATCAAATTATATTTGTTCGGTACACCATTGTCAATATGATATAGAATGCTGAGAAAAAAATTCTAAATAAATCAAATTAAGGCCTTGTGTTGGATTGGCACAATATAAGTAAAAAAATAAATTTGAATGTAAAAATAAATAAAGGCAGGGTAGAGAAAAATATCGAGTTGATTCAATCAAAAGAGGTACAATAACCGAAATTCACCCTGTCTTTGTCGGTAAATTAAATTCCCACAATAAAAAATAAATAATAAAATAATGAGTGAGCAAAAAAAAGAGCAAACAAATTATGGAGAAATAATTATACAAAGATAGATGCTAGTACCCTCTCTTTTTTATTCAATTTTTTTTTTTTTTTTTAATTTTATTAAATTAACAGTTAACCCAATATTCCTTCTTTAAATAATTCTGTCTTCCTTAAAATATCATGAACAGTTACTGTGGGTTGAGCGCCATTTTCAAGGAAATATAGAATAGCGGGAACATTTGAATAGGTTTGATTCTTTATCGGATCGTAAAAACCTACCTTCCGAAGATCTCTTCCTTCTCTTCGGGATCGAACATCAATTGCAACGATTCGATAGATGGCTCATCGGGATAGATGTAGATAAACAATGCCCCCCCCCTAGAAACGTATAGGAGGCTTTATCCTCATACGGCTCGAGAAAAAATGATTCTAATTTCTGTATATAACGGCAAATATATCCATAAAATACTGAATAAATAATGAATTAGACTATGATTAAAGTGGTTTTTTCTTCCTCTTTCCTTACGAAAGTTAAAAAGATCTCATTCGTACTCATAACTCAAGTTGGGTAATTCTGAGGAAATCCTTAGAGATTTATTGAGCCGTCTCTAACCTCTTTTGTTTGTCTCGAATCAATTTTTATTCCGCATTTTGATCCAATTGTTGAGACAATTGAAAATAGTGTTTCCTTGTTCCGGAATCCTTTATCTTTGTTTTGTGAAATCATTGGGTTTAGACATTACTTCGGTGATCCTTACTCCTTTTCAAAAGGGCAGCAACATACCCTTTGTTTTTTTTTTTTTTATTATTTCTTTCTATAGAAAAAAATAAGAAAGATTTATTCCCTTGTGATACACTTTTGATCGAAATAGTTTTATGAATTCCGACAAATATTACTTATTTTCTTTTTTATTTCAAACTTGTTTGAATTTTAACCCTTTTCAATTTATATAATTTATCCATTTATATTAAAAATTTATATTATAGAGGATATATTTACAAAGTTGGTTCAACTTATTGATTTTTATTGTCACTAACCCTAGATTCTTCCCCCCGATAAATGAATCTCAATCCTTTCTGCTCGAGCTTCATCATGTACTTTTTATTTAGATTAGAACCCAACACAAATTAGGTTCCTAGTAAAAAGAACAAACTATGTCGAGCCAAGAGCATCTTCATTTTTAATAGAAAATGGCGGATGTAAGAATCCACAGTCAATCATGTCCTTCAAGTCGCACGTTGCTTTCTACCACATCGTTTCAAACGAAGTTTTACCATAACATTTCTCTTATTTAATTTCAAACTGATATGGAATTGATTCAATATGAAATCATGAATAGTCATTGGATCAACTGATATATGTATATATTATTATATATTATGATATGGCCGGCCGTATAGTTTTGATTTTATATTATATCTATAAATAGTCTCTATAATTTAATATTATAGAGACTATTTATAAATATAATAATATTTTCCTTTCCTGACTTTCCGGAAAAGTCTTACTCAGGAAGGATCCCTTTTTTAACCCCATATCATATTAATAGAATTAAATACAATACATAAGAATGAAATACAATACATAACAAAAATAAAGAATAAATGAGTTTAGTTTGCTTAATATTTATTGAAATTTTCAACAGATTGTTCGGGACGATCAATCATGAAGGATCCTTATTTTTTCTTGAACAAATAAATTAAAAACCTCAAAGAAAGGGGCTCTAATGAATTCCCAATTCCAGAATAAAATCTATTTTTAATCAAATAAACTATTCCAATGACCCACGAAGGTTGGAAAGTTTATCGATAATATATAGATTTATTGCACTTCTTCGAATACCAAAGCAAAGATTTATATCATAAAAATTAAGTTAAAAAATTAAAGATCTTTATTTCCAACTGCATTTGACACTTGATTCTGTTTGTAAGAAACCAAAAAAATTCTTAAGAATCATTCTTAGAATTCAGAACGAAAGATTGTTCTCTTTAACAATGTTTCTGTTTAATGTTGGAAACAATGTGATCCAATCTGCCCTTTATAGCAGAAAGGGTCTGGGACGGAAGGATTCGAACCTCCGAGTAACGGGACCAAAACCCGTTGCCTTACCGCTTGGCCACGCCCCATTTGAATTTCTATTCAACACTAATAAATACTAATATTATATTAGTATTGGTTATTCGTCAATTCTAGTATGTAATATATTGTTGCTAGGTTTCTATACATATAGAATCAAAAAATTCATTGATCATTACATTGAATTCTATTAAGATATTGTATGAAAGTATAATTCTTTGTATTCTCGTTTGAGAATTGAAAGGGGTTTTTGATTTGGGATAGTTCAAAGAAAAAGAAGGATTTTTTGGCCTGCCTTTTTCATTTTTACCTTATATTATAAAAATGACTCAATCAAAATTAAATTATCTAATCTACAAGAACGAAATTTTTGTTATGCTTAATATCTTTAGTTTAATCTGTATCTGTCTTAATTCTATCCCTTATTTGAGTTCGAGTAGTTTTTTCTTCGCCAAATTGCCCGAGGCTTATGCTTTTTTCAATCCACTCATAGACATTATGCCTATCATACCTCTATTCTTTTTTCTCTTAGCCTTTGTTTGGCAAGCTGCTGTAAGTTTTCGATGAAATCTTCAATATTCTCCTAAATTCATGATTTTTTGAAAAAAAAAAAAAAAACACACACTTCATTATAGCATATGCGGTACGAAAAAAATGGGTAATCTATTCCCCTAAAAAAATGATCTTGGAGATTTTGTAATGCTTACTCTCAAACTCTTTGTTTATACAGTAGTGATATTCTTTGTTTCTCTCTTCATCTTCGGATTCTTATCTAATGATCCAGGACGCAATCCTGGACGTGAAGAATAAACATAAGACATTTTTAGCTTTGCTTTTTTTAGGAATTCTTTATTCCATTAACTATTTTAATCAAGGGATCCAGCGATGAGGGATAGCGGAGAGAGAGGGATTCGAACCCTCGGTATAAATAAAAATCGTACAACGGATTAGCAATCCGCCGCTTTAGTCCACTCAGCCATCTCTCCCAACTCAAAATTGAAAATTTTTTATGTGATATAACAGCTAAAATAGCTTCTTATTAGAATTAGAATAGAAAAATATAAAAAACAATCAATTCAATATATATATATAAATATTATGATGATATTATACGATATAAAAAATTTTGATCAGATCAGCAATTCAATTTATATAATGATTTGAAACAGATATCACCAATAGAAAGACTACCTTACTTTTTTTATTTTGTACGAAAAAACCCTGGCCCGCTTAAGTACTGGTCGGGCAATTTCTATTCTCATTCTATGATGGAAGTGTAAAATCTTAATTCTTATTATTTAAGAATTAAGATTTGTTATTATTTTACTAAATTTATTTACTTTAACTGTAAAAAAACATATACAAACACATATCATACATTATACATATATTAAATAAACAATAAACTCAAATATTAAACACATATATTTTATATTTATTTATAATTTCATATTTATTATTAAATAAGTCTTTTTTTGTTCTTCGCCTTGCCTTTTTTTTTTTTTTTTTTCTTTAATTTAAGTTTCTAGCGGGGTAAAATAGATGTTAACGCTATAATTTTCATAATTCTGATGCTATCTTGGTTTGAGGTTCATCTCCTTATATTCGACAAAGGTTCCATTCATATACAATAATGAAATTGTAGCGGGTATAGTTTAGTGGTAAAAGTGTGATTCGTTCTATTAACCCCTTAAATAGTTAAGGGGTCTTTCAGTTTCCGACAAAAAAACTTTATTTCTTAAAAAGGTTTAATCCTTTACCTCTCAATGGCATATTTGAGGAAGAATATAACTTCTCACGATTTGTATCCAAAAGTCAATTAGAAATTTAATAAAGACAAAATTGGATTATGGGATCGCGAAGCATAATTTTTTTTGAATTGGATCAACTCTTCCAATTGAATGAGTATGAGTAAAGGATCCATGGATGAAGATACAAAAGTTTATTTCCAATCGTAACTAGATCTTCAATTTTTTTAAGGGGAGATTGAAGCCCATAGCTATAATAATGATGTTTTTAGTTTACTAAAACCATCGGCGTATTGTTTCAGCTCGGTGGAAACCAAATTTTTTTCCTCAGGATCCTGTGAGTTGAGTAGAAATAGGGAACGAAGTAACTAGACTAAACGGATTTGGATTTTATATGATCCCCCTCGTCTAAAGGGATCATCTAGAAAGTGAGTAGCTTTGGATGCATTCAGACAGAAAAGCTGACATAGATGTTATGGATATCATTTTTTATCTGGGACTGGGAATACATCGATTTTCCATAAAGGAGCCGAATGAAAGCAAAAATTCATGTTCGGTTTTGAATTAGAGACGTTAAAAATAATCAACAAACGTCGACTATAACCCCTAGCCTTCCAAGCTAACGATGCGGGTTCGATTCCCGCTACCCGCTTAATACATACAATACTTACTACATTCCTTTCCTTATTATGTTTGGTATGCATCCTTATTTTTTTTTATTCCCTAAAGGATTTTCCTTGTAATCGTAATTAAATTTTATCCTAGAGAAAGAAAGAATGAGAAAAGTTTAGGAATGAAAAGCGTCCATTGTCTAATGGATAGGACAGAGGTCTTCTAAACCTTTGGTATAGGTTCAAATCCTATTGGACGCAATTTATTTACATCTTTATTTTTTTTTTTTTTAGCTATGCCAAGAAACCCATTTTTAATGATTCAAATCAGAACTATTTCTCAATTATTATTCTTTAAGAATAAGAGTGATGAATTTATGTTTGTTCCTGAAGTAGAAACTGTTCGATCTGTTCCGGAATAACTTCCTTCAAAAGAGCTTCCGCTTGCTCGGTGAGTGTTTTGGTGGAAGATATAATTTCTTGGAATTGAGGTTTATTCTTTTTTAAGTAGGTACGTAATTGAATGAGAAATTTTTTTACCTGTCCGACTTCTAACGGATCAAGATAGCCATTCGCTCCGGTATAAATAGTAACTACCTGTTCTTCCACCGGAAGAGGGTCTGCTTGGGATTGTTTGAGTAATTCGCGTAATCGTTGACCTCTTGCCAATTGATTCTGAGTAGCTTTATCGAGATCAGAAGCAAATTGTGCAAAGGCTTCTAATTCCGCGAATTGAGCTAGTTCCAATTTTGATTTGCCGGCTACTTGTTTCATGGCTTTAATTTGAGCTGCAGATCCTACTCTAGAAACAGAAATACCCACATTAATAGCGGGTCGTATTCCAGCGTTGAATAGATCGGCGGATAAAAATATTTGTCCATCCGTAATGGAAATTACA